GTAATGTCTCACTGAAATTTTTTTCTATCCTTTTCTCCCATTACAAAAGAAAGAGTTCAAATCTTCGCACTTATCAGAGTCCATTTCATAAGGATCTTCTCACTTATCCGAGTCCATTTCATAAAAATCTTCTCAAGAATTACCCATGGTATATCAAAAATATCTTGAATTTTTGATACCAAGTTTGGTAATATCAAGTTGAAATAAATCTCGGAAAGGATGGATCTTATAAGTTTGAACCCACTCGTAGTTAAGATCGTGGGGAGATATTTTTTGTAAATATTGCACTCGTAGTAATAAATATTATCTTTTTATCTTTAATATCTCCCTCGAAAATGATCACAGAAATCAGATCTTTTTTTTTTTAAGGTTATCTTGATCCTACGTTTATTAACATATTTTTTTTTGCTTCGAAAACGAAAAAGACTCCAGTTTTCTTTCTTTCCGGATGGTAAAGATTTCTTAGAACATGGATTTGATTAACACTCCATGTTTGAATTGACACTGAGATACGGATGCAAGTTCTTAACTTTTGAATCAGATCGATTCATATATGATGAATAAAATCTCCAAAGAATTTCTAAAAAGTCCGTGATCGAGGAACTTTCTCTATAGCTATAGAATTTTGGATCGGCTGTAATTGGATCAAAATTTCTTGGTGGCGAGATGAAAGATCTTAAGGATTCCAGATTGGATTTCTTTGGATAAAGAGTCCTTGGAAAAACAAAAGATCCGTAAAACTTATTATAAATTTTTCGATAGAATTTAGATAATTTATACATAAAAGACTTGTACAAATTATCTCTTGTGTTACCCCTTTGTGGAAAATCCTGATCGTGAGGTATTTGTGTGTCAGAGATTCGCAGAGAAAGAGTCAAAAAAAATTGTTTTTTTTTTACCGACGTACAAAGAAGAAATTATTTTGTTGCGAATAAACAATATAATTCTTTTCAATTGGCTGGAATTTTCTACTTCAATGAGATTCGATCTTGTTAAATCATATTCAATATTGCATAAGATATTTTTTCCTTTCCTAATAAACCGATTTCCCAACCACACATTGTCGAACCAAAAATTCGATTCGTGCGGATTCTTCCCCCAACTAACCATCGGATGGATCATGTATACACAACAATAGAAATTCAAGATCTTTGTTATTTCTATCTTTGAATGAGATTTGAATTCCAGCTACGGTTTCATTACAAATCAAGTCCCTATTTTTTATGATCAGGTTTCTCGACCACCAGGAACTCCGAATGATACAGATATACTTTTTCTTTCTTGGAAGAACACAATGAATTTCTTCTCCATCCATAAAAAAACTCCCAGAAAAGGTTTTTCCTTTTGGAAGCGAAACAACCAAGTTATTGGAAGAACAAAAAGATTCTTCCCTGCATTCAACCGAACTAAGAAGCCCCCTCAAATCGAGATTTTTTCTTTCTATTAGATTTTGATTGTGGACACGATAGAGAAAGACTCCTGCTAGAACAAAAATCAAAGTCTTTAAAAAATTCTTTACGACAGCCTGCATTTGGCCGAAATCAATGAGAGTTTTCATGATCCTCCATATTTTTCTTATTTATTTTATATATATACGATAAAAATGAAAAATATTTTCTTTTTATTCGTATTGTATTTATTAAGTAATTTTTTCTCGTATTAACGAATTTTTTATCATAAACGAAATTTTTCTAGTATTGTATTAACGAATTAGCTATTTTAGAAACCTAAAGGTTTGCACTCATTAGAAGATCAGAACAGACAGATAAAAAAGCTGATTCCATTTTATTGCTGCAATGATTAATTGCATATTAATCTCGATTCTGGAAGTAACTATAATAAAAAGAAAATATAAGGCGGCTTTTACTTTTAATATCCATTTTTCGAATTGAATTCAAAAAAAAGTGAAGGAATCACAATCCTTTCAATTCTAAGATATATCTCTGTTCTGTCTTTTTTCATTCATATATTTGATATCAAGAAAAGATTAAGTAATACAAATCGTATCAATTAAGACATATATCATTTTTTTTTCATATTGAAATTTTAGAAATTTGACTTCGTGCTCCGAATGAATGATGGTTTACTCAATACAATATCTCTTCGGCGAAACAGCGGATATCTTGATCGGGGAAGAGAACGGGTCAATCTCATATGACCCAATATGTTTGACAAGTCACACTATATGTCAAGCCAAGCTTTTCGGTTCCAGGACGGCGAAAAGATACTTTTGGTATTCCTATACTCAAAAATTTCAACCAAAAAATGCATATCCTTTATTCACTTAAATAAGGAAAGGTGAAAATCCATGATTTCTTGTCTTCATTCCTTTTTCTTCTATTTGATACATCGATTTTGATACACCGATTTCTTCTCTTTGATTTTGATACATGGAAGGGTTTTTTGATAGAGTAAGACAGAATGGATTCAAAAAAACTGTAACGAAAGGATTGATCATTCGAATAAGTATCCATTTATTCTCCAATAATGCAATCTTCCCCTTGCGTATTGGTACTTATCGGGTATAGAATAGATCTGCTTCTCTTTGTTCTTACGAACAGAGTTGTTCCCTTATTTTTCTTTTCAATGAGATGAAATAAAAATGAACCACAGAATCTACTAAAAAAAAGTTTAGGTACACAATATATCGTCTTCTTAGTTTAATACGTACGAGAAAATCAAGTTTCTATTTCTCTTTGATAAAGGGGTATTTCCATGGGTTTACCTTGGTATCGTGTTCATACTGTCGTATTGAATGATCCCGGTCGACTGCTTTCTGTTTCTATAATGCACACAGCTCTAGTTGCTGGTTGGGCCGGTTCGATGGCTTTATACGAATTAGCTCCTCTGACCCCGTTCTTGATCCAATGTGGAGATTATGATCAGAAATATTATTTCATTAATTGCATCCATGGCTGAATGGTTAAAGCGCCCAACTCATAATTGGCAAATTCGTAGGTTCAATTCCTACTGGATGCACCCTAATAGGAAGGGTCAAAAAGTCTATCGGAATTGGCTCAATGGGATCTTCCATAACGAATTAATTGGTATAGTATATTCATACCCTAACATAGGAAGAGTAAGAACTAGAATTCTGATCGATACTAAAACTCATAGGGAAGAAAATGGATTTATGGATGGAATCAAATATGCAGTAGTTAGAGGAAAAAGTCTTCGCTTATTGGGGAAGAATGAATCTTTAATGAAATACCAAAATCCAGAGGATGTATTTGCGCGATAGGCTCATTTATGGACTTATTGTGAAAATTGTGAGACATCCATTTACAAAAAATATGCACAAAAAAACAAATCTATTTGTCAACATGGTGCATTTCATTTACCAATGGAGAGTTTAGATCGAATCGAATCTTTGATTGATTGATTCGGGTACTTGGGATCCTACGGATGAGAATATAGTTTCTATTGATCCCTATGAGATTCTTAGAAAAAAGAAAGAGAAGAATACATAGAGGAATAGATTTCTATATATAGAAATATATATATATATTATATATATATATATATTTTTTTTAATAAAGGAGAAATTCTCCTAAGATACCGAGAGGAAGGAGAAGTAGATAACCATTTGTTCAACAATGACAAATTATTACACGAGGAAGAACTTGAAGACCTTGTATACATACTTCTAATGTCGAATCAGGATCAACAAAGAAAGAAATCAAGGATTGAGTCGAACTAAGGTAATAGCTATGAATAGTCATCTTCTACCCCGAAAGGGCTAGAAGAATGGCACCTATTATGGGACATACAATGCATTACAGGCGTATGATCATTACGCTTCGACCGGGTTATTCTATTCCACCTCTTCTAGAGATTCTTTATTCTATTCCACCTCTTCTAGAGAAAAGAACTTAAAGAAAAATACTTAATAACACGGCGATACATTTATACAAAACTTCTAGTCGGAGCACACGCAATGGAGCCGTAGAAAGTCAAATGAAATCCAATCCACGAAATAATTTGATCTATGGACGACATCGTTGTAGTAAAGGTCGTAATGCCAGAGGAATTATTACCGTAAGGCATAGAGGGGGGGGTCATAAGCGTCTATACCGTAAAATCGATTTTCGACGGAATCAAAAAGACATATCTGGTAGAATCGTAACCATAGAATACGACCCTAATCGAAATACATACATTTGTCTTATACACTACGAGGATGGTGAGAAGAGATATATTTTACATCCCAGAGGAGCTATAATTGGAGATACCATTTTTTCTGGTAAAGGAGTTCCTATATCAATGGGAAATGCCCTACCTTTGAGTGCGGTTTGAACTATTGATTTACGTAATTGGAAGTAACCAATTAGGTTTACGACAAAACCTAGAAATCGATCACTAATCCATTTGGAGTACCTCTATGGAATAGACCTCAACAGAAAACTGTTGAGTAAGGGCAGCAAGTGATTGAGTTCAGTAGTTTCTCATAGAAAATTATTGACTCTAGAGATATGGTAATATGGAGAAAATTGTTTGAAGCACGCACAGAACTGGAAGCGCCCCTTCTTTCAAAGAGAGGAGGACGGGTTATTCACATTTCATTTGATGGTCAGAGGCGAATTGAAAGCTAAGCAGTGGTAATGAAGATCCCCCGAAGAGATGTCTCCTACGTTACCCGTAATATGTGTAAGTATCGACGTAATTTGATAGAGTCATTCGGTCTGAATGCTACATGAAAAACATAAGCCAGATGACGGAACGGAGAGACCTAGGATGTAGAAGATGATAATATGAATGATTCGGGAGATTAGGATTCCTAAATATCCACTCATGTGATACTTCATTATACGATGAAAAGATCTATTTTTTTCTATATCATCATATACATCTAGAAAGCCGTATGCTTTGGAAGAAGCTTGTACAGTTTGGGAAGGGGTTTTTTTGATAAAAAAGAAGAATCTACTTCAACCGATATGCCTTTAGGCACGTCCATACACAACATAGAATTCACACATGGAAAAGGCGGACAATTAGCTAGAGCAGCAGGTGCTGTAGCGAAACTGATTGCAAAAGAGGGTAAATCGGCCACATTAAGATTACCATCTGGGGAGGTTCGTTTGATATCCCAAAACTGCTTAGCAACAGTCGGACAAGTGGGTAATCTTGGGGTGAACCGAAAAAGTTTGGGTAGAGCTGGATCGAAGTGTTGGCTAGGTAAGCGTCCTGTAGTAAGAGGAGTAGTTATGAACCCTGTGGACCATCCACACGGGGGCGGTGAAGGAAGAGCCCCAATTGGTAGAAAAAAACCCGCAACTCCTTGGGGTTATCCTGCGCTTGGAAGAAGAACTAGGAAAAGGAGAAAATATAGTGATAGTTTGATTCTTCGTCGCCGTAAATAGGAATATTCAAAATCGAATTTTTGGAATTCGAAATAATGTGATGGGCGAACGACGGGAATTGAACCCGCGCATGGTGGATCCACAATCCACTGCCTTGATCCACTTGGCTACATCCGCCCCTTATCTAGCTAAAGAAAGGATTTTCTCTTTTTTCCATTCATCATTATTGTTTTTATTCTGACCTCGATACTTAGATCGAGATATTGGACATAGAATGCCAATCTTTACTATGCAAAAAAAGGAGTAATCAACTGTGATAGGTCAAAACAAAAGATTTGTAGCAAAGAAAAAGAAAAGATATGTAGCAAAGAAAAAGAAAAGATATGTAGCTAAGCATTTATCGGAAAAAACGGAAAAAATAAAAATGGGGCAGGAGAACGAAATCATAAGAACTTGGTCTCGGGCATCTACTATTACACCCTCCATGGTTGGCCGTACAATCGCTATTCATAATGGAAAGGAACATATACCTGTTTATATAACAGAATCTATGATAGGTTACAAATTGGGAGAATTCGTGCCTACCCGTTTTTGGGGGATAGATGCAATAAATGATAACGATAATAAATCTGTAATGAAGAATCAAAAAAAATAGGGATCAAACATAAGGAGAAAGAATCTTATGAAAAATTTTAAAAAGCTAGCGGATAACCCTATGAAAAAGAACTCAAGTTCAAGTAAAGGAGTCCAAGTTTTAGCTCAACATATAGGTATTTCTGTTTCCAAAGCGCGAAGAGTAATTGATCAGATTCGCGGACGTTCCTATGAAGAAACAATTATGATACTAAGTTTCATGCCTTATCAAGCATCTTATCCCATTTTCAAATTAGTTTATTCTGCAGCAAAAAATGCTAATCATAATATGGGTTTAAACGAAGCTGATTTATTCATTAGTAAAGCCGAAGTCAATAGAAGTACTATTAGAAAAAAGGCAAGACCCCGTGCTCAAGGACATAGTTATCCAATAAAAAGAAGCACATGTCTTATAAAAGTCGTACTCAAGGAAAAACCGAAATCTTTATTAAATCAATCTAAAATTTAGATTCCTTTTCATTTAAAAAGATATGGATGAAAAAAAGAAAATAGAGAATTATGGGACAAAAAACAAATCCACTTTGTTTCAGACTTGGTACAACCCATAGTCATCATTCTGTTTGGTTTGAAGAACCAAAAAATTATTCTACGAGTATACAAGAAGATCAAAAAATACGAAATTTTTTCAAGAATTATGTACAATATAGAATCAAAAAAGGTTTACAAATTGGTACCAAGAAATATTTAGAAAAATTAAAAAAAATAGAGCAAAAGAATAAAAAACAAAAAAGTAAAAAAAAGAGAATATCTTTACCTCCCTTACCTCCCTTAGGCTTTGAAGGAATTATACGTATAGAAATTGAAAAACAAGGATTTAGAACACAAAAAACATTTATACGAGTCATCATCTATAGCGGATTCGTACCAAAATTCTTATTAAAAGGGAAATGTTTGGCAAAATTCAAGAAAAATGTAAAAAAACAAGAATTCTTTTCTATATACCCCAGATTAATTCGTATTCAACTCAAAAGAGCTGAACAATTATATAGCCAACCTAATCTTCTTGCAGAATTTATAACCTTACAATTAAAAAATAGAGTCCCCTTTAGAAAGACAATGCAACAAGCTATTGATTTAGCTAAAGAAACAGATACAAAAGGAATAAAACTTCAACTCGCAGGCCGTATCGACGGAAAAGAGATCGCACGTAAAGAAGGTAAAAGAAAGGGTAAACTTCCCCTACAAATAATTTGTGCCAAAATAGATTATTGTTCTCATACAATTCAAACTATCAATGGAGTTTTAGGCTTAAAAATTTGGATATTTAGAAAGTAGAGCAAAGTAGAAAAAAATGACTTTGTCTTTCTATATTTATAGCAAATAGCAACTAGAACTATTTTTTTAAAACGCATAAGCCGACCCAGTTTACGAATTTATTCGAAATATCAACGAATTCCTAAGATTCTAGGTGGAATAGGAATTGTAATTCTGTCTACTTCTCAGGGTATAATGACAGATCGAGAAGCTCGACTTCAAAGAATTGGAGGAGAGATTTTGTGTTATATATGGTAATCCTCAAAAAAATAGAAAAAAAAGCTGTCAATAAAAAAAAATAATAATAATTTTGTATTTTAGAAATAATTATAATTATTTTTACGTTATTTAGCAGTTAAGTCTATTAATCCATATAATCGAGGAAAAAGATATGAAAGAGAAAAGAAAAACCAACATAGATATCAATAAAAAAGAGCAATTTCTTTATGAAGGAATAATTGTGGAACCGATCAAAGATATCTTTTTTTTTATCTTAAAAATCAAACCGTTGTGAGTTATCTAAATGAAAGAGAGCAATTTCTTTCTAAAGGACTTGTAACCCATCAAAGATATCATGTTCCACGTACGTCTGCATCATAATAGTCAAATCGTTGTGGGTTTTCGATCTTTCAATATGCGCCGTAATCGTATACGTGTGTTACTAGGGGATAGAGTCAAGATACAAATAAGTGAATTTGATTCACAAAGAGGGAAAATTTCTTATCGATTTCCCCAAGATAGAAAAAAAAAAGACAAATTCTTTGATTGATTCTATTAGAGAAAAACGAGGAATTCGAATTAGTTAGGGTTAAATCAAAATTGAATTGACTCTTTTAGTATAATTGCTATGCTTAGTGTGTGATTCGTTAGTTTTTTTTTCTTTCAAAGTTAGAATTGAAAAAATCAACTAATCCTTACTAAAAACTTATTTCATAATAAAAAAAAACTAAAAACCAACCTATTGCTTCGTATTATCAAGATCCTAAGAAACAGTCACTATATGAATAAATCATATATTTGTAGCAACTGAAATCTCATCTTTTTTCTCTAATTCATAGAGAAAAAAGAGGATTATCCAGTGTTTAGTAAAAAAAAAAGGATTTTTAGAAAAGGAGGGGTGATAGAAAGAAAGAACAAGATATCAATGCTATATGATCCCAATATGTATGGTCTATAAATCATGTGATAAAAGAAAAAGCAGTGTCACAAAGCATCAATAATCAAATATTCAATTCAAAAATACATAAAAAAGAGAAATTTTAATAAAAAAGAATAAAGAGTCCTGAGTTAAGAAAACTAAGGAAATTGACTCAACAACAAATTTTGTTGGAAGCTCCATTGCAGAGTTTAGACCTAACCATGAATAGAGAAGCTATGGGAACGACAGAACCTGTGACTATGTAGAATTCTATTCAAAAAAATTCTAAAAATTCATTAGGTGGGATGGCGGAACAAACTAAGAAAAAATTGAATTATTTATTCTGAAAGTCATGAATTGAACCTACGAATGAAAGAAAAAAATGAAAAAGAAAACAGTAAATATTCGCCCGCGGAATACCTAATTTATTTACGAAAAATAATTTTGACATTATTCAATAGAAATCAGGAAAGAAAAGATTCTTTATAAAAGAAAGAAGCATCATATTCTCTATTCAAATTTCAATATGCACAAAAGAACACACATCTCTGCCTTAATTTATCCTATATAGAAATAGATTAATTCCTTTTTTTTTTTTTTTTTAAATCGAATTTAATCCATTTCATCCAATTTCATCCAATCAACATTTAAATAAATGAATTTGAATTATCTTTTTATTTTATTCGCGAGGAGCTGGATGAGAAGAAATTCTCACGTCCAGTTTTGCAATAGAGATGAGATTGAAAAAAGAACCATCGACTATAACCCAAAAAAACCTAAATTTCGTAAACATCATAGAGGAAGAATGAAGGGAGTATCTTGTCGGGGCAATTCAATTTCTTTTGGCAGATATGCTCTTCAAGCACTTGAACCTGCCTGGATTACAGCTAGACAAATAGAAGCAGGGCGAAGGGCAATAACAAGATATGTGCGTCGTGGTGCAAAAATATGGGTACGTATATTTCCCGATAAACCTGTTACAATGAGAAGTGCGGAAACACGCATGGGTTCAGGTAAAGGAGATCCAAAATATTGGGTATGCGTTATTAAACCAGGTCGAATACTTTATGAAATGAGTGGAGTATCAGAAACTATAGCTAGAAGAGCTATCTCAATAGCTGCTCACAAAATGCCTATACAAACTCAATTTCTTGTTTCAAAATAGAAATTTAAAAGAAAACAAAAAAGGGAAGGTATTAAAGATTAAAAAACAAATATAGGTTTATTTTTTTCTGGACAGAAAATATTTCTTCTTTTATTTTACTTATTTGTACTTAAATCTAGAATTTGAAATAAAAAAGATATGATTCAACCTCAAACTATGTTGAATGTAGCAGATAACAGCGGCGCTCGTAAATTGATGTGTATTCGAATCATAGGAGCTAGTAATCAACGATATGCTCAAATTGGTAATGTTATTGTTGCTGTAATCAAAGAAGCAGTTCCCAATATGTCTTTAGAAAAATCAGAAGTAATTCGAGCTGTAATTGTACGTACATGTAAGGAACTAAAACGTGAAGATGGTATGATAATAAAATACGATGACAATGCAGCAGTTATCATTGATCAAAAAGGAAATCCAAAAGCATCTAGGATTTTTGGTGCAATCACTGAAGAATTGAGAGAATTTCGTTTTACTAAAATCCTTTCATTAGCTCCTGATGTATTGTAAACACTATATAATGAGACTTTTATATATTTTATATATAGGATATTTTAAATAGATGAAATTAGAAGATTTTTCCTCAGGTATATATTTTATTTTCGAAAAAAAAAAAAAAGAAAAAAAAGGAAACATGTTGATTACATAAAAATAAGTAAGAATTCATAATTCTAATTCGTCATGAGTAAGGACACTATTTCCGATCTTATAACTTTGATAAGAAATGCTGACATGGCTAAAAAAGAAACTGTTCAAATACCATCTACAAACATTACTGAAAGCATTGTTAAAATACTTTTAAGAGAAGGTTTTATTGAAAATGTTCGGAAACACAAAAAAAATAACAAAAATTTCTTGATTTTAACTCTACGATATAGAAAAACTCGAAAAGGAATATATGGACATAGAACTAGAACTATTTTTTTAAAACGCATAAGCCGACCCAGTTTACGAATTTATTCGAAATATCAACGAATTCCTAAGATTCTAGGTGGAATAGGAATTGTAATTCTGTCTACTTCTCAGGGTATAATGACAGATCGAGAAGCTCGACTTCAAAGAATTGGAGGAGAGATTTTGTGTTATATATGGTAATCCTCAAAAAAATAGAAAAAAAAGCTGTCAATAAAAAAAAATAATAATTTTTATGTGATTTTGCATTTAAGTCTTCATATAATAATGGAGGAAATAAAGGTATAAAAAAAAATACCGATGCTAAAAAAAATAGTAATAAAAAAGAGCAATTTATTTATCAGGAAACCATTGTGGAACCGATCAAAGATATCGTAGGTTTGCATCGTAAAAATAAAATCGTTCTGAGTTTTCTAAATGAAAAAAAAAAAAAATTTATTTCTAATTCTAACGGAACAATTTTGAAACCGATCAAAGATATCATGTTCCACGTACGTTTGCACCATAATAGTCAAACTGTTCTGGGTTATCTATCTGGCAATATGCGCCGTAATCGTATACGTGTGTTACTAGGGGATAGAGTCAAGATACAAATAAGCGAATTCGATTCAAAAAAAGGAAGAATTTTTTATCGATTTCCTCCTCTATCAAAGCAGACTAGGATAGAACAAACTCATAATGATCATCAAACGATGGAGAATAGCGCCTCTCCTGAATCATTCTTAAACTTAAAAAAAGAAAGCACAAATCCAATAAGCAACGATTCCCCTCAATCAACAGATCAAAGGAATAGCAAAGACCTAAGACCTAACCAAAATAATAAAGATTCTCAAAGAAATCAATAATATAAAAAATCCATAATAATAATATAAGAAATCCACAATATCCATAAAAAATAGAGGTAGAAAAAAGATGAAAAAAAAAAAAATAAGAAATAGAGAAATTGAAGAATAGGAAAAAAAGCAAGAATCATGGTTGGGAAGGTTATAGCTATAGGAATCGATATTTGATATATTAGAGTAGTTCGTTTTGTTATTGATTGACCCTAGTCGGAAATTGATTGACCCTAGTCGGGTCAAAAATAAGTGAGAGGTTGGAGGATTTATGCCAATCGGAACACCAAAAGTTCCTGTGATTCGTTCTGAAGAAACAGTTTTCCTTACTTTATCTGAACTATTTGAGGAAGAAAGAATCCTATTTCTATGCAGAAATATAGAATTCACTTTTATGAATGAGCTTATTGCTCTCATACTATTAATGGATCTCGAAAATGAAAGTAATATTTATATATATATAAACTCTCACGTTGGTGGGGTACTATCAGCAATGGCCCTTTATGATACTATGCAAGTTTCAAGTTCTGACGTGTGTACAATGAATATAGGATTAGTTGGATCAGCGGCATCTTTGATTCTGGTCGGAGGAGCAATTCCTAAACGGGTAGCATTCCCTCACGCTAGGGTTTTGATTCACCAACCTTCGACTGGCTTTTTTTCTGGAACTACAGAAAAAATGCAAGTGGAAGCAGAAGAAATGTTTGAACTTCGTAACACAATTGCGGAAATTTATGCACAAAAAACTGGTCAACCTATAAATGTTATACAGAATGATCTGGAAAGAGATACTTTTATGTCCGCAAAAGAAGCTCAAGATTATCATATTATTGATCGCATAGCAGTTCCAAAAAATTGGAAAATATAATCCGATCTGAGTTCTTTTTCTCAATTGATAGGAGAATGGGATATCATTCAATTTTTTTCTATCCTATACAAGAACTTTTTGTTTTTTTATAGGATAGAAAAAAATTTTTTGGTATCCTAAACTAAATATGGGAAGAAGAGCAAGAATCGTGCTTGAGAAGGGAAAGTTATAGTAGCAAAAATTATAGGAATCGATATTTGATATATTGGAGTAGTTCGTTTTGTTATTGATTGACCCTAGTCGGAAATTGATTGACCCTAGTCGGGTCAAAAATAACTGAAAGGTTGGAGGATTTATGCCAATCGGAACACCAAAAGTTCCTGTGATTCGTTCTGGGAAAACAGTTTTCGTTACTTTATTTGAACTACTTCAGAAAAAAAGAATGCTTTTTCTATGCAGAAAAATAGAATTCCCTTTGGTGAATCAACTTATTGGTCTCATACTCTTCATGGAGTATAACGAAATTGATCCTGAAAATGAAGATGAAGATGAAAGTAATCCTTGTATTTCTTTACTTATAAACTCGAAGGGTGGAGGGGTACTAGCAGCAATGGCCCTTTATGATACTATGGAATTTTCACGTTATAGCGTGTCCACAATGAATCTAGGATTAGCTGCATCAGCGGCATCTTTGATTCTGGTCGGAGGAACAATTCGTACACGGCTAACATTCCCTCACGCTAGGGTTTTGATTCACCAACCTTCTACTGGCTATTTTTGTGGAAATGCAGACGAAATCCTAGTAGAAGCAGAAGAAATGTTTGAACTTCGTAACGAAATTGCGGAAATTTACGCACAAAAAACTGGTCAACCTATAAATGTTATACAGAATGATCTGGAAAGAGATACTTTTATGTCCGCAACCGAAGCTCAAGATTATGGTATTATCGATCATATAGTAACAAATCGATATCATGTAGATTAGATAGTAAAATAATTAAAAAAAATCTTTTTCTTTGATGATCTGAGTTTTTTTTCTCAATTGATAGGAGAATGGGATATCATTCAATTTTTTTCTATCCTATACAAGAACTTTTTGTTTTTGTATAGGATACATCAAAATTTTTTGGTATCCTAAATATAGGATATTCAAGTTGGTGAATTGAAAAAAAAAAAAGAAAACAGATTCATTTCTTCCTTTAACTATTTTTTTTTACTAATCTGATATTTTTTGATCATTCGAATCAGAGTCAATCAAATAAGTATTTCAAAAAATTGTTTAGAGTTTTTGTCATGTATCAATGGTGAATTACCGGTAGAAGGTTCCATCGGAACAATTATTAAAGGCACCTCGCTTAAAAAAAAAAAATAAAAGAAAAGGAAATGGGAGAGAAAATGACAAGAAGATATTGGAACATCAATTTGGAAGAGATGATTGAAGCAAGAGTTCATTTAGGTAATAATAAAAAGAGATGGAATCCTAGAATAACTCCTTATATCCTTGCAAAGGACAAATACAAACGTAAAGCTATACATATTCTAAATCTTACTAAAACTGCTCGTTTTTTATCAGAAGCTTGTGATTTACTTTTTGAGGCAGCAAGTAAAAAAAAAAACATTTTAATAGTTGGTACTAAACAATTACCAGAAAAAGTCGCGGATTCAGTAGCGTTGGCTGCAAAAAGGGCTCGATGTCATTATGTTAATAAAAAATGGTTTCGTGGTATGTTAACAAATTGGGTCATTACGCGAAGGAAACTTCATAAGTTAAGGGACTTAAAAGCATTAGAAAAGATGGGCAAATTAAACTCTCTTCGCAAAAGAGATGCAGCAATCTTGAAAAGAAAATTAGCTACTTTGCAAAGATATCTCGGCGGAATTAAATATATGCAGAAGTTACCTGATATTGTGATTATCATTGATCAGCAAAGAGAATATATAGCTCTTCGAGAATGTATTATTTTAGGTATTCCGACAATTTGCTTAATCGATACAGATTGTGATCCAGATCTGGTGGATATTCCAATTCCAGCCAACGATAATGATACAGTTTCAATTCGATGGATTCTTAACAAATTAGTGTCCGCAATTTGCGAGGGTCATTCTAGCTATGTTATATAAAGAATCATTATATATGAAGAACTATATTATATATAACCATAACCACTTCAATAAAGAATTCTAAGATTTCTGAATTGCTAATATTCTTTGTTATTAAGAAAATTTTTGTTAATAATTTTCTTATAGGCCAACATAAGCATAATATTAATTAAGCATAATATTAATCCAATTTTTTTTCTCACTGTTACTAAAAAGAGTGAAATGTTACTAAAAAGAGTGAAATGAATCCCCTTAATATTAATAAAGGGGATTATTCTTGAAATTATTAGTAGTTAATTTTCAGGTTTCATTATTCAAAATGAAATTCAATTAAAAAAAATTTTTTTGTCCGTTACAGACTTTTAATTTCATCATAATCATAGTTTTGAAAAATCTTATTCATTTTAAAAAAAATAAAAAAATAACTGGCTGGTAAGTATTTTAAGGTATTATATCCCGATAACATGTTATTCACATATATAATATAATATAGATATATAAATAATGTATAAATATGAATTTGCACGAACGAATAAAACAGAGTGAGTTGGACTCACTCAAAGTCAAAGAGCAGATAAAAGATGATATTAAGGGATTTATTACCATGATTACTTTTAATCAAAATGAAAATAATGCTCTTTTTGAAAAAATTCATAACGTCTCACCCAATTCTAGAAACACAGTATCTTTTGAATTGGTTGTTATGTTTCTGACAGGGATTAGAGACATTTGTGAAGGAAAATCAATATCTTTTGAGGAGAAAATCCTTATAGATTTAGAAGAAACGGATGGGGCTTGGAGAAAAATTGCTCCAAATCTAACATATATATTTTCTATAAAAAATAAGATAGATGCTTTCCTTTTTAAATTAAAGGAAAGTCAACTTATTTTTAATTTGGAGGAGGAACCAAATATCCAAATTCCTTTTTTGTTTGATTTTATGGAAAAGGTTCTTTTGGATGACGAGACTTTATAGTCATTTCTTTTCGAGATTCTGTTATATGATATAGACAATATAATTGTCCCTTTTGTTTTACGATTTAATTTATTAATAAAAATTGTCTTTTTTATCTATTATAATTAGAGAAACTCTATTAGAAAAAAAAGACGATTATCCAGTTTAAAAAGATTTTTATAAAAGCTAAAAGGAAGAGTGATAGAAAGAACAAGATTAAGTTAACACACAAAAAAGACATTTCAAATTCTCTTTTCTATCTTCCATTCTAATAAATAATGGAATATCTTTCGATTTTTATTTGATTGTATAAAGAAAGATACTATGTTCTATGAAAGTAGACTTATATGAAGTATTTTATGATAGCTTCAAATATATATTAAATATATTAAACAAGTTCGATCCTGCTTCAAAAAAAAATATTGATAAATGACATCATGGCTAACATTTAAAACTATATTAAAAATATTCTATTCATAATACTGAGAAGGTATTTTCCTTTTCCAAGATCTAAAAAAAGTCCGTTGGGCACCTTATGCTTATGTCATAATAGATTTGAACACTTGCCTCGAATTGACTCAATATCATAATTGCTCTAGTAAATAACTAACTAGTTTAGTGAATAACTTAAAAAAAAGATGGATGATAGATAGAAAATAACTAATCATATCATAAGGAAACAATCCATCTTTTATAAGTTCATTAAAAACTTGACTCTTGGCAGGTCTCTTTGTATGTGTTGTCCGGAAAGAGGAGGACTTAATGATTATTCGTTCGCCGGAACCAGAAGTGAAAATTCTTGTGGATAGAGATCCTATAAAAACATCTTTTGAGCTATGGGCCAAACCTGGTCATTTTTCAAGAACAATAGCTAAGGGTCCTGATACTACCACTTGGATCTGGAATTTACATGCTGATGCTCACGATTTCGATAGTCATACCAGCGATTTGGAGGAGATCTCCCGAAAAGTTTTTAGTGCTCATTTCGGTCAACTCTCCATTATTTTTCTTTGGTTGAGTGGTATGTACTTCCATGGTGCCCGTTTTTCCAATTATGAAGCATGGCTAGGTGATCCCACTCATATTGGACCTAGTGCCCAGGTAGTCTGGCCAATAGTAGGTCAAGAAATATTGAATGGTGATGTCGGAGGGGGCTTTCGAGGAATACAAATAACCTCTGGCTTTTTTCAAATTTGGCGAGCATCTGGAATAACTAGTGAATTACAACTTTATTGTACCGCAATTGGTGCATTGATTTTTGCCTCACTAATGCTTTTTGCCGGTTGGTTCCATTATCATAAAGCTGCTCCAAAATTGGCTTGGTTCCAAGATGTAGAATCTATGTTAAATCATCACTTAGCAGGATTACTAGGACTTGGATCTCTTGGTTGGGCGGGTCACCAAATTCATGTATCTTTACCGATTAACAAATTTCTCGATGCTGGTGTTGATGCTAAAGAGATACCACTTCCTCATGAATTTATCTTGAATCGAGATCTTTTGGCTCAACTGTATCCAAGTTTTAACGAGGGAGCAACTCCCTTTTTCACCTTGAATTGGTCAAAATATGCAGACTTTCTTACCTTTCGTGGAGGGTTAGATCCAATAACAGGGGGTCTATGGTTGAGCGATACTGCACACCATCATTTAGCTATTGCCATCCTTTTTCTGATTGCTGGTCATATGTACAAGACTAACTGGGGCATTGGTCATAGCCTTAAAGACATTCTAGAAGCTCATAAAGGTCCATTTACAGGACAAGGGCATAAGGGTCTTTATGAAATTTTAACAACTTCATGGCACGCTCAATTATCTCTTAACCTAGCTATGTTGGGTTCCTTAACCATTATTGTAGCTCATCATATGTATGCAATGCCTCCTTATCCATATCTAGCTACTGACTACGGTACACAACTTTCATTGTTCACACATCACATGTGGATTGGTGGATTTCTGATAGTTGGTGCTGCTGCACATGCAGCCATTTTTCTAGTAAGAGACTATGATCCAACTACTCGATACAATGATCTTTTAGATCGTATCCTTAGACACCGCGATGCAATCATATCACATCTTAACTGGGTATGTATATTTTTAGGTTTTCACAGTTTTGGCTTGTATATCCATAATGATACCATGAGTGCTTTAGGACGTCCTCAAGACATGTTTTCAGATACCGCTATCCAATTACAACCCATCTTTGCTCAATGGATACAAAATACTCATGCTTTAGCACCTAGCCTAACAGCTCCTGGTGCAACAACGCCTACCAGCTTAACTTGGGGAGGTAGTGAATTAGTAGCAGTAGGTAGCAAAATAGCTTTATTACCTATTCCATTAGGAACCGCGGATTTTCTAGTCCATCATATTCATGCATTTACGAT